CAAGGTTTTTCTCAAGCCTGTTCGTATGATACCTAATAATATGGTATTAAAAAAAAGTAATTCTAGGACACCCGTGTGAATTCAGACCTCTCCGATTCAACTCGGACCGTAGCATAGTTCTTGACCTAAAATTCTACGCAAATCAAGATCGAGAAAAGGAAGTTTTGCAATCATTGACTCAAACTCATTGTCGAATCCCATTCAGCAGAATATGGAGGTACTTATGGCGGAACGGGCCAATCTGGTATTTCACAATAAAGTGATAGATGGAACTGCTATTAAACGACTTATTAGTCGATTAATAGATCACTTCGGGATGGCATATACATCACACATCCTAGATCAAGTAAAGACTCTAGGTTTCCAGCAAGCCACTGCTACATCCATTTCATTAGGAATTGATGATCTTTTAACGATACCTTCCAAGGGCTGGCTTGTCCAAGATGCTGAACAACAAAGTTTGATTTTGGAAAAACACCATCATTATGGGAATGTACATGCGGTAGAAAAATTACGCCAATCTATTGAGATATGGTATGCTACAAGTGAATATTTGCGACAAGAAATGAATCCTAATTTTAGGATGACGGACCCTTTCAACCCAGTCCATATGATGTCTTTTTCGGGAGCTAGGGGAAATGCATCTCAAGTACATCAATTAGTAGGTATGAGAGGATTAATGTCGGATCCCCAAGGACAAATGATTGATTTACCTATTCAAAGCAATTTACGCGAAGGACTCTCTTTAACAGAATATATTATTTCTTGCTATGGAGCCCGTAAAGGAGTTGTAGATACTGCTGTACGCACATCAGATGCTGGATATCTTACGCGTCGACTTGTTGAAGTAGTTCAACATATTGTTGTACGTAGAACAGATTGTGGCACTATCCGAGGGATTTCTGTGAGTCCTCGAAATAAAAATCGGATGATGTCAGAAAGAATTTTTATTCAAACAATAATTGGTCGTGTCTTAGCAGACGATATATACATAGGTTCCCGATGTGTCGCCTTTCGAAATCAAGATCTTGGGATTGGACTTGTCAACCGATTAATAACCTTTGGAACACAATCAATATCTATTCGAACTCCCTTTACTTGTCGGAGTACGTCTTGGATCTGTCGATTATGTTATGGTCGGAGCCCCACTCATGGTGACCTAGTTGAATTGGGGGAAGCTGTAGGTATTATTGCGGGTCAATCTATTGGCGAACCGGGGACTCAACTAACATTAAGAACCTTTCATACCGGCGGAGTATTTACAGGAGGTACTGCCGAACATGTACGAGCCCCTTATAATGGAAAAATAAAATTCAATGAGGATTTGGTTCATCCTACACGTACACGTCACGGGCATCCTGCCTTTCTATGTTATATAGACTTGTCTGTAATTATAGAGAGCGAAGATATTATACATAGCGTGACTATTCCACCAAAAAGTTTTCTTTTAGTTCAAAATGATCAATATGTGGAATCAGAACAGGTGATTGCTGAGATTCGCGAGGGAACATACACTTTTCATTTTAAAGAGAGGGTTAGAAAATATATATATTCTGACTCAGAGGGCGAAATGCACTGGAGTACTGATGTGTCCCATGCACCCGAATTTACATATAGTAATGTCCATCTCTTACCAAAAACAAGTCATTTATGGATATTATCAGGAGGTTCATGCGGATCTAGTCTAATTCTTTTTTCGATCCACAAAGATCAAGATCAAATAAACATACCCTTTCTTTCCATCGAAAAAAAATCTATTTCTAGCCTCTCAGGGAATAACGATCAAGCGAGCCAAAAATTTTTTAGTTCGGATTTTTATGATAAAAAAAAATCCGGGATTCCCGATTATTCAGAATTGAATGGAATCGCAGGTACTAGTCATTATAATTTCATATATTCTGATATTTTTCATGAGAACTCGGATTTATTAGCAAAAAGGCGAAGAAATAGATTTCTCATTCCATTCCAATCGATTCAAGAGCAAGAGAAAGAATTCATACCGCATTCAGGTATCTCAATTGAAATACCCATAAATGGTATTTTCCGTAGAAATAGTATTTTTGCTTTTTTTGATGATCCTAGATACAGAAGAAAGAGTTCCGGAATTCTTAAATATGGGACTCTAAAGGCGGACTCAATCATCCAAAAAGAGGATATGATTGAGTATCGAGGAGTCCAAAAATTTAAGACAAAATACGAAATGAAAGTAGATCGCTTTTTTTTCATTCCCGAAGAAGTGCATATTTTACCCGAATCCTCTGTCATAATGGTACAGAACTATAGTATCATTGGAGTCGATACACGAATCACTTTAAATATAAGAAGCCAAATCGGCGGGTTGATCCGAGTGGAGAGAAAAAAAAAAAGAATAGAACTAAAAATCTTTTCGGGGGATATCCATTTTCCGGACAAGACAGATAAGATATCCCGACACAGTGGCATCTTGATACCGCCAGGAAGGGGAAAAAAAAACTCTAAGGAATCCAAAAAATTTAAAAAT